TTTTTTTCTTATTTTATTAGTAGTCTTATAGTAGTCTTAGATTTTGCATTTTGATAAGCCTCGTTTTGTTTTGAGGAATTCATGGAATAATGCATTTTTATGGAATAATGAATTAAGGAAGAAAGGATATGAGTCTACCGCTTACAAGAAAAGATCTCATGATAGTCAATATGGGCCCTCACCACCCATCAATGCATGGTGTTCTTCGACTGATTGTTACTCTCGATGGTGAAGATGTTATTGATTGTGAACCCATATTAGGGTATTTACACAGAGGAATGGAAAAAATCGCGGAAAACAGAACTATTATACAATACTTGCCTTATGTAACACGATGGGATTATTTAGCTACTATGTTTACAGAAGCAATAACGGTAAATGCACCAGAATTCTTGGAGAATATTCAAATACCCCAAAGAGCCAGCTATATTAGGATAATTATGTTAGAATTGAGCCGTATAGCTTCTCACTTGTTATGGCTTGGACCTTTTATGGCGGATCTCGGGGCACAGACTCCTTTTTTCTACATTTTTAGAGAGAGAGAATTGATATATGATCTATTTGAAGCTGCTACAGGTATGCGAATGATGCATAATTACTTTCGGATCGGAGGAGTAGCTGCCGATCTACCTTATGGATGGATGGATAAATGTTTAGATTTCTGTGATTATTTTTTACGAGGAGTTGTTGAATATCAACAACTTATTACACAGAATCCTATTTTTTTAGAACGAGTTGAAGGAGTCGGTTTTATTAGCGGAGAAGAAGCTGTAAATTGGGGCTTATCGGGACCCATGTTACGGGCCTCTGGAATACAATGGGATCTTCGTAAAATTGATCCTTATGAGTCTTACAATCAATTCGATTGGAAAGTCCAATGGCAAAAAGAAGGAGATTCCTTAGCTCGCTATTTAGTACGAATCGGTGAAATGAGGGAGTCTATCAAAATAATTCAACAGGCTGTAGAGAAAATTCCTGGAGGACCTTATGAGAATTTAGAAGCCCGACGCTTTAAGAAAGCAAAGAATTCCGAATGGAATGATTTTGAATATCGATTTCTTGGTAAAAAACCTTCACCCAATTTTGAATTATCAAAGCAAGAGCTTTATGTAAGAGTAGAAGCTCCAAAAGGTGAATTAGGAATTTATCTGGTAGGAGATGATAGTCTTTTCCCCTGGAGATGGAAAATTCGTCCACCCGGTTTTATTAATTTGCAAATTCTTCCTCAGCTAGTTAAAAAAATGAAATTGGCTGATATCATGACGATATTAGGTAGTATAGATATCATTATGGGGGAAGTTGATCGTTGAAATGATAATAGATAGGGTAGAGGTAGAAACTATCAATTCTTTTTCTAAATCGGAATTATTAAAAGAAGTCTATGGACTGATATGGATTCTACCCATTTTGACCCTCCTACTGGGAATCACAATAGAAGTACTCGTAATTGTGTGGTTAGAAAGAGAAATATCTGCATCGATACAACAACGTATTGGTCCTGAATATGCTGGGCCCCTGGGCCTGCTTCAAGCTATAGCAGATGGAACTAAGCTACTTTTTAAAGAGGATATCCTCCCATCCCGAGGAGATATTCCTTTATTTAGCATTGGGCCCTCTATAGCAGTCATATCCATTTTATTAAGTTTTTTAGTTATCCCTTTGGGATATCGTTTTGTTTTAGCTGATCTTAGTATTGGTGTTTTTTTATGGATTGCCATTTCAAGTATTGCTCCTATTGGTCTTCTCATGGCAGGATATAGCTCAAATAATAAATATTCTTTTTTAGGCGGTCTACGAGCGGCTGCTCAATCTATTAGTTATGAAATACCATTAACTTTTTGTGTGCTAGCAATATCTCTACGTGTGATTCGTTAAAATAGGATCTTTTTCCTCTAAAATACATTGAATACTTATCTTCCTTTTCTTATTCTGTATTCGGGTTGGTAAGTTAAACTAGATAGCTATATGAGTGAAACAAAACAGCTTATTAATTTGTAGTAAAAATACAAAATCTCATTTCCTACGTACAAGAAAAAAGTTGAAGTAAACATAAGGAGTGTAAACTCTTTACCCCAAGGTTGAGATTGTTTGATTAGTCATCATATCTTGAAGCGGGCAAGAATAAAGGATTCGCGATATGGAATTCCATTACTAGAATATTTTGAGTTATTACTATAACTTATAACCATAAGGCAATCCATCAAAAGTTAGTGAGGGATTAGGAACACTAAAGTACATAAAGGCTTAGTAATGAGAGAATCTAAATTATTAGACATTTTTCCTCATAAAAGGAATCATAATAAGGACTTTAAATTGGTGGAAATGATCAAGTAGTACTTTCTTCGGATTCCGGTCTAGAGTATGTTCCCATTCACTTGTTAAGGAAATGGCTATCAAGAACGAATTAACCCTTTATTCTTTTTTCTTTTTAAGTACACCCTTCCCGGGGAAAGAAGAATAGGACAAAAGATATGGAATGGAATACAAAAAAGGATCTTTATTTATTCTTTCCTTCCTTTATCCCTATTCATACAGAATTCCTCATGAACTAATGCCCAATTCTTTCCATTTATTAATTGCTATAACAAGTGTTTTATTCCAATATTAAGTTATTACTGAACAAAGAAAAATTATCATTTTATTATATAAAGGATGAGATCAATTCGGAAGCGCTTTTTTATTATTCTAGCAGACGGAATTGCTTTGGTCTAATTTAGGGCTTTCCAATGAATTTTCTCTTACCTAATTCTATCTACGCCCCGGGGATAATACCGAAACGAAACAATCCTTTTCTTTTTTCTGATCATAGAGGAGCCGTATGAAGCTAAGGTTTCATGTACGGTTTTGGAATAGCGGTGGGAACTGTGATGTTATCATCGACTATGATTATCTAACAGTTCAAGTACAGTTGATATAGTTGAAGCACAGTCTAAATATGGTTTTTTTGGATGGAATCTTTGGCGTCAGCCTATAGGTTTTCTAGTTTTTCTAATTTCTTCTTTGGCAGAATGTGAAAGATTACCCTTTGATTTACCAGAAGCAGAGGAAGAATTAGTAGCAGGTTATCAAACCGAATATTCCGGTATTAAATATGGTTTATTTTATCTTGTTTCTTACCTAAATTTATTAGTGTCCTCTTTATTTGTAACTGTTCTATACTTAGGCGGGTGGAATTTCTCTATTCCCTATATATCCTTTTTTGGATTTTTCCAAATGAATAAAATGATTGGAATTTTGGAAATTATAATAGGTATCCTTATTACATTAACTAAAGCTTATTTATTTCTCTTCATTTCTATCACAATAAGATGGACTTTACCCAGGATGAGAATGGATCAGTTATTAAATCTTGGATGGAAATTTCTTTTACCTATTTCTCTGGGCAATCTCTTATTAACAACTTCTTCTCAACTAGTTTCACTATAAATAAGATAATACAATAACAGTAAGAATATTTTCAACACAAAAGTTCTCTCAAACAAGAGAAAGAAACATACCCTTTTCATATATATTTAGAATATGTTCCCTATGATAACTGGGTTCATTAGTTATGGTCAACAAACAATACGCGCCGCAAGATACATTGGTCAAAGTTTCATAATTACCCTATCCCACACAAATCGTTTACCTATAACGATTCACTACCCTTATGAAAAATCAATTACATCGGAGCGTTTCCGGGGGCGAATACACTTTGAATTTGATAAATGTATTGCTTGTGAAGTATGTGTTCGCGTATGCCCGATAGATCTACCCCTTGTGGATTGGAGATTTGAAAAGGATATTAAAAGGAAACAATTGCTTAATTATAGTATTGATTTCGGAGTTTGTATATTTTGTGGCAACTGTGTTGAATACTGTCCGACAAACTGTTTATCAATGACTGAAGAATATGAACTTTCTACTTATGATCGTCATGAATTGAATTACAATCAAATTGCTTTGAGTCGGTTACCAATCTCCATAATGGGAGATTACACAATTCAAACAATTAGGAATTCGCCTCAAAGTAAAATAGAGGAAGAAAAATCTTGGAATTCAAGAACGATTACTGATTACTAGGTATTAGGATTGTTAGAAAAATCCATTTTTACTAACTATAAAGAAAAAATAATAACTACTGCTTATTGCAAATTATTCCTGATTTAAAATGAGAGTAGATTTTCGTGATGTGATTTCTAACTATACAACTTAATATACAAAAAAATATCCTAATACCTTTTTCCTTTCTTGAATCTTTTAGTTTTAGTCATTTTATGAAAAATTTTATACTATAAATTTCTTCTTATCCATAATGGATTTACCTGGACCAATACATGAGATTCTTGTGATATTTGGGGGATTTGTTCTTCTACTAGGGGGTCTAGGAGTAGTATTACTTACCAACCCAATTTATTCTGCCTTTTCGCTGGGATTAGTTCTTGTTTGTATATCCTTATTCTATTTTTTATTGAATTCCTACTTTGTAGCTGTCGCACAACTTCTTATTTATGTGGGAGCCATAAATGTCTTGATCATATTTGCTGTAATGTTTGTAAACGGCTCAGAGTGGTCTAAAGATAATAATTATTGGACTATTGGAGATGGGTTTACTTCACTCGTTTGTATAACTATTCCTTTTTCGCTAATGACTACTATCCCAGATACGTCATGGTATGGAATTCTTTGGACTACAAGATCAAACCAAATAGTAGAACAGGGTCTCATAAATAATGTTCAACAAATTGGGATTCATTTAGCAACTGATTTTTATCTTCCGTTTGAACTCATTTCCCTAATTCTTCTAGTTTCTTTAATAGGTGCAATTACTATGGCTCGACAATAAGAAATACTTATAATGAGTCAAAATTCTTAGAATTTCAAATCTAAAAAAAATAACTAAAGAATCACAATTTTGATTTAGTAAAACCCATCTACTGCCAACACAACAAATACCTTCTTTTCTCTTTTGTTGCGTAATTGTTCTAATTGAATCGGTTCAATTCTTGTCCTCATATTGAAATGAATCGAGATTGATAAGGAGTTAGTTAATGATGTTTGAGCATGTACTTTTTTTGAGTGTCTATTTATTTTCGATTGGTATCTATGGATTGATCACAAGCCGAAACATGGTTAGAGCTCTAATATGTCTTGAACTTATACTGAATTCAATTAATCTAAATCTCGTAACATTTTCTGATCTATTTGATAGTCGCCAATTAAAAGGAGATATTTTCGCAATTTTTGTTATAGCCCTTGCGGCTGCTGAAGCAGCTATTGGACTATCCATTCTTTCTTCCATCCATCGTAACAGGAAATCCACTCGTATCAATCAATCTAATTTTTTGAATAATTAGAGATAGAATCCTCTAAACAAAGACGCTTATATAATAATACGGAACATTAAGATCAATAGAAATCGAATCTTATTTTCTTATTATTATTTGAGAATATCCATTTTTGGAGTAGGTTATTTCAAAGTATTCTTTTTTACTTATTGAATATTGAATATTGCATTTTTCCAATTCATTGATATTGCAATTTGAATATTGCAATAATTTATATTGAAAAGATGATAGCCAATTTATTGGCTAATTCGAATTAGTATGTAGAATTCGTATAATTATGACTGTTGAAGCCTTAAATTCAAGTCTCTTGGCTCTTTTCATGCTTTCTCACAAACAGATTAATGCATTATTTGTTAAAGTTTGGATAAACCATTGCTTCGTCTGGTGTCTACAATACATCTAATTTATATAGTACTAATTTCATTTTTACCAGATCGAAAATTTTTATGTTGAAAAGGAAAATTTATAGATCCAATGTCACATTCTGTAAAAATTTATGATACATGTATAGGATGCACTCAATGTGTACGAGCTTGTCCAACAGATGTATTAGAAATGATACCTTGGGATGGATGTAAAGCCAAGCAAATTGCTTCTGCGCCGAGAACCGAAGATTGTGTGGGTTGTAAGAGATGCGAATCCGCCTGTCCAACAGATTTTTTAAGTGTCCGCGTTTATTTAGGGTCTGAAACAACCCGCAGCATGGCTCTATCTTATTGATACGTTACAAAAAACTCCACTTGAATCGTCTGATTCCTCTTTACCGAAGAAGCCTGTGCTCGAAATAATCGAGCATGGGCTTTTCTGGTCAAAACGTATCTTGTCTTTATTACTTTATCATGAGTTATTTTCCTTGGTTAACAATACTTGTTGTTTTGCCGATATTTGCAGGTTCATTAATTTTCTTTTTACCTCATAAAGGAAATAAAATCGTTAGGTGGTATACTATATCTATTTGTTTATTAGAATTCCTTCTAATGACTTATGCATTCTGTTATCATTTCCAATTGGAGGATCCCTTAATCCAATTAAAGGAGGATTCTAAATGGATAGATGTTTTCGATTTCCACTGGAGATTGGGAATCGATGGACTTTCATTAGGATCTATTTTATTGACAGGATTTATCACTACTTTAGCTACTTTAGCGGCTTGGCCAGTTACCCGGAATTCGCGATTATTCTACTTCCTGATGCTAGCAATGTATAGCGGTCAAATAGGATTATTTTCTTCACGAGACCTTTTACTTTTTTTTATCATGTGGGAGTTAGAATTAATTCCTGTTTACTTACTTTTATCCATGTGGGGGGGAAAGAGGCGTCTGTATTCAGCTACCAAGTTTATTTTGTATACTGCAGGCGGTTCCATTTTTTTCTTAATTGGAGTTCTGGGTATGGGGTTATATGGTTCGAACGAACCCAGATTAGATTTGGAAAGATTGATTAATCAATCATACCCTGCAACATTGGAAATACTATTTTATTTTGGCTTCCTTATTGCTTATGCTGTCAAATTGCCGATTATACCTCTACATACGTGGTTACCAGATACCCATGGGGAAGCACATTACAGTACATGTATGCTTTTAGCGGGAATTTTATTAAAGATGGGAGCATACGGATTGATTCGGATCAATATGGAATTGTTACCTCATGCTCATTATCTATTTTCCCCCTGGTTGGTAATAATAGGAGCGGTGCAAATAATCTATGCAGCTTCAACTTCTCTTGGTCAACGAAATTTCAAAAAAAGAATAGCCTACTCCTCCGTATCTCACATGGGTTTCATAATTATAGGAATTGGTTCCATAACCAACATTGGACTAAATGGAGCTATTTTACAAATATTATCCCATGGATTTATTGGTGCTACACTTTTTTTCTTGGCGGGAACGGCTTGTGATAGAATGCGTCTTGTTTATCTCGAAGAACTGGGGGGGGTATCTATCCCAATGCCGAAAATTTTTACCATGTTTAGTAGCTTTTCAATGGCTTCTCTTGCCTTGCCAGGAATGAGCGGTTTTGTTGCAGAATTAGTAGTATTTTTTGGACTAATTACTAGTCCTAAATTTATGTTAATGCCAAAAATGCTAATTACTTTTGTAATGGCAATTGGAATGATATTAACTCCTATTTATTTATTATCTATGTTACGCCAGATGTTCTATGGATACAAGCTATTTCATGTTCCAAACGAAAATTTTGTGGATTCTGGACCACGAGAACTCTTTCTTTTAATCTGTATCTTTTTACCAGTAATAGGAATTGGTATTTATCCAGATTTTGTTCTCTCGCTATCCGTTGACAGGGTAGAGGCTCTCTTATCCAATTATTATCCTAAATAGCATTTTCTTTTTTTTAACTAGTCCGCTCTATATTCCATAGTGGAAAAAACTAAAAATTCAGAAATAAAGTAAAAAAGTATAATTAGATCTATCTCGAATTTTTGAGAACCCTTTGAAAAGACGTTCAAGGGGTTCTCAAATCAAACAAAGATGGAAAAAACCTTCATTTTATGAAGGTTTTATGTTATGTAATCATTTAGATGGTAATGTAAATGAACCATAACTATGTAAACCTATTCCTAACAGATTGATACCAAAATAACAGATCCAAATTATAAGAAATCCTATCGAAGCTACAAGTGCTGAATTCGTACCCTTCCAATTTGGATTTGTTCTACTATGTAAATAAATTGCAAATATGGTCCAGGTAATAAATGCCCAAGTTTCCTTAGGATCCCAATTCCAATAGGATCCCCATGCCTCATTAGCCCATACTGCTCCACAAAGAATACCTATGGTTAAAAGAGTAAACCCTAGACTAATGACACGATAACTCCAAGAATCCAAACGCTCAGTTAATTGATATTTGTAATAATTTGGAAATGCGGGAAAAGAGGTGTTTTTTAAAGCACTTTTTTTTGCATAGAAATATCCAATCTCACTAAAGAAAAATGTTTTAAGTAAAACATTTTTTTTCTTTTTAGAAAAGAAATCGAAATTCTTTCGAAATCTAATGATTAGAAGAGCGGCGGATAATAAGGATCCGCACAAAAGAGTTGCATAGCTTAGTAACATCATACTGACATGCATCATTAACCACTGAGATTGTAGAGCAGGTACTAGTATTGTAGATTGATGCATTTCAGTTAAAAGACCCGACGTGGCAAAGCCTTGCGTTAAAATAGTACTTGGCGTAGTTATTGTGCTTAAATCATTTTTAGAGTTCTGTATCTTAGGAATAGTATGAAGAATATACAGAGCCCATGAAAGGAAGATCAATGACTCATATAAATTACTTAATGGAAAATGTCCCGAAGAAACCCAACGAGAAACTAAGAATCCTGTTATAGAGAAAAAAGTAGCTATTATTCCTTTTTCTGACGAATCACGTAATCCCCTAAGTTCACGAACTAATAAGGTTATCAAATGAATCGTAATCACAATGGAAATGGTTGAGAAAGAGATATGAGTTAGTATATGTTCTAAAGTTGCAAATAGCATAAGGAGAAGGTCCATTGGAAATTTCGAATTGAATCCATTTTCTAATCTATTGTATTCTTTTTCGAGAATGCCGCCACTCGGACTCGAACCGAGATGCTTGAGCACTGCTTCCTAAGAGCAGCGTGTCTACCAATTTCACCATGGCGGCTAACTTGAAATAAAATAATAGTTAACTTAAAAGAATAATAGTGATTTTCTCGCGAATCGTCGAGATTGGTAGAGTCCATAGAATTTAGGAACATTAGAATTTCATCATTAACTACAAAGAATTTTGTATTTTAGAAAAATTGATAGAATCAAAGCCTTTACGCTCTTATTAATATGATTTACCAGTCCTAAACCCATTTATTTGTGAATTTTGGATAAGATAGGTAGAAGTTGTAAGTCCTATTGCAAGAATACTCTACTTTTGATAATAGAATCCTCATAAAAATAAAAAAAATATGAGGATTCTATTATCAAAAAAAAAGTTCTTTGATAGGAAAAGAATACTGAGGACACAATATACCAAAAACTTTTGTTCTATATAACAGATAACAGGGGGGTTAGTTCTAAGAATATTGTACCGAAGAATTCGACACATAAAAGTACATTCATTAATTAATCCGAATTATTCATTCATATTAAATAATTGGAATTTCTTTGGGATAGGTCAATTCAGATTATTCCAAAACCTGATTATTTGTTTGTTTGTTGCCCAGAAAAACCTTTTGGTTTTGGATGCTCGTTGCCGCTAGAAAATGATCTTGATTTTGCTAAAGAATAAGATTGTACTATGGAAAAATAAGTCTTTTTCTTCCAAAGATTTTTACGAATACGCTTTTTTGACATCGAAGTACGTTTTTTTGGAACTGCCATTCAAAAAGGGGATTACTTTTTTCTAGTTGTATGTGAAAGACATCTATTGCCGCAAATCAATCCTTCTTTCTGTTTTTTCTTAGTATTTATACTTAGATACTGAAAGATACTGAAATTCTAAATTATTTTTTAGTTCATTTTGTCTAATGTGGATAAGACAAGAGTTTTTTAAGGTTTTCCATTTAAATCAATTTATATATCAAATATACTCCATATATAAATATATGGTATGGGGGGTAAGCCCTCATATAAGATGGGGAGATGAAAAGAAGGTAAAATTCAAATAGTTAATTAAGTTCAGAACCGTATTCCATAATGGAATTCCAAGGAATTCCATCAATCAGTTACGAAACAAGAGAGCTATTTCATTTTAACAGAAAGAAATAAAAAAATGAATAGAAAGTAAAATGATTCAATCTTTTTTTGTATTTTAATAAATATCTTTTTTTAGCTAATAACTAGATAACTGAATTCTTTGATTCACTTTTTGAATTTAAGCAACTAAACCCATTCTGAATTTTTGAATATTTTAATGAGAGAAATTTTGTTTTGAAAAATTCATAATTCCAGTATTTTTTCTTATTCTTTTTTTGTTTTTTAAATTCCTTCAGAAAGAGATAAGAGTAGGTTTGGTGAATCGGAAACTATTTTATTTTATAGAAAAATTGAACTATAAATTTCAACTAAAAATTGCTATTTCTTTTCTTATGGAACATACATATCAATATGCCTGGGTAATCCCTCTTCTCCCACTTCCAGTTATTATGTCAATAGGATTTGGCCTTTTTCTTATTCCGACAGCAACAAAAAATCTTCGTCGCATATGGGCTTTTCCTAGTGTTTTACTCTTAAGTATAGCTATGGTATACTCAGTTCACCTGTCTATTCAACAAATAAATGGAAGTTCTATCTATCAATATCTATGGTCTTGGACCATCAATAATGATTTTTCCTTAGAATTTGGATACTTGATCGACCCTCTTACTTCTATTATGTTAATACTAATTACTACTGTAGGAATCTTGGTTCTTATTTATAGTGACGATTATATGTCTCACGATGAAGGATATTTGAGATTTTTTGTTTATATAAGTTTTTTTAATACTTCCATGTTGGGATTGGTTACTAGTTCCAATTTGATACAAATTTATTTTTTTTGGGAACTTGTCGGAATGTGTTCCTATTTATTGATAGGCTTTTGGTTTACACGGCCAATTGCAGCGAGTGCTTGTCAAAAAGCTTTTGTAACTAATCGTGTAGGGGATTTTGGCCTGTTATTAGGAATTTTAGGTTTTTTTTGGATAACAGGTAGTTTAGAGTTTCGAGATTTGTTCAAAATAACTAATAACTGGATTCCTAATAATGGGATTAATTCCTTACTTACTACTTTGTGTGCTTTTTTATTATTCCTTGGTGCAGTTGCAAAATCTGCACAATTCCCTCTTCACGTATGGTTACCTGATGCTATGGAAGGACCCACTCCCATTTCGGCTCTTATACACGCAGCAACTATGGTTGCTGCGGGGATTTTTCTTCTAGCTCGACTTCTTCCTCTTTTCATATCCCTACCTTTTATAATGAGTTTCATTTCTTTAGTAGGTACAATAACACTCTTCTTAGGAGCCACTTTAGCTCTTGCTCAGAGAGATATTAAAAGAAACTTAGCCTACTCTACAATGTCTCAATTGGGTTATATGATGTTAGCTCTAGGTATAGGTTCTTATCAAGCTGCTTTATTCCATTTGATCACTCATGCTTATTCGAAAGCTTTATTGTTTTTGGGATCCGGATCCGTTATTCATTCAATGGAACCTCTTGTTGGATATTCACCAGATAAAAGTCAGAATATGGTTCTTATGGGTGGTTTAAGAAAATACGTTCCAATTACAAGAACTACTTTTTTATGTGGTACACTTTCTCTTTGTGGTATTCCACCTCTTGCTTGCTTCTGGTCCAAAGATGAAATTCTTAGTAATAGTTGGTTGTATTCACCCTTTTTTGGAATAATAGCCTCTTTTACTGCAGGATTAACTGCATTTTATATGTTTCGGATATATTTACTTACTTTTGATGGGCATTTGCGTGTTCATTTTCAAAATTACAGTAGTACTAAAGAAGGTTCGTTGTATTCAATATCCTTATGGGGAAAAAGTATACCCAAAGGAGTCAATAGGGATTTTGTTTTATCAACAATGAAGAGTAGAGTTTCTTTTTTTTCACAAAATATACCAAAAATTCCTGGTAATACAAGAAATAAGATAGGATCTTTTAGTACTCCCTTTGGGGCTAAAAATACTTTTGTCTATCCTCATGAAACAGGAAATACTATGCTATTTCCTCTTCTTATATTACTGCTTTTTACTTTGTTCATTGGATCCATAGGAATCCATTTTGATAATGGAGTAAAGGATAATGCAATATTGGAGTTAACCATATTATCAAAGTGGCTAACTCCTTCAATAAACTTTTTCCTGGAAAGTTCTAATTCTTCCATAAATTCATATGAATTTCTCACTAATGCAATTTCTTCTGTAAGTTTAGCGATTTTTGGTCTATTCATAGCATATATCTTCTATGGATCCGCTTATTCTTTTTTTCAAAATTTGCATTTTTTAAATTCCCTTTTACTTTTACAAGGGAATCCCCAAAAGAACTTTTTGGATGAAGTAAAAAAAAAGATATACAGTTGGTCATATAATCGTGGTTATATAGATGTTTTCTATACTAGTGTCTTTATTCTGGGTATAAGAAGATTAACCGAACTAACGCATTTTTTCGATAAAGGTGTCATTGATGGAATTACCAATGGAGT